TTGACAATTTCGAAAAATGAGCATACTATGATGCTAGTATGAGGGCGGTTGGGAAAGTGGGCCCCCATCGTCTAGTGGTTTAGGACATCTCTCTTTCAAGGAGGCAGCGGGGATTCGAATTCCCCTGGGGGTAGGGTACTACGAAAGGAAGTTGATCATGGATTACCAATAAGTCGAAATTGGATTCTTCCTGGGTCGATGCCCGAGCGGTTAATGGGGACGGACTGTAAATTCGTTGGCAATATGTCTACGCTGGTTCAAATCCAGCTCGGCCCAAAAATTCGCCAATCTACCAAGCGATGGTATAACCCATTTGATAAATACCCCATACGAAGATAAAAGAGAATTCCATTTTATGCTAGATCCCTTATTTCGCTGGGATTGTAGTTCAATTGGTTAGAGCACCGCCCTGTCAAGGCGGAAGCTGCGGGTTCGAGCCCCGCCAGTCCCGATGGATCCAATATCCAAAAATGCATCAATTCACTTTTTTCTTTCTATGAACTATGCTTTCTATGAACTATGCTTTCTATGAACTATGAAAGGGTGTCGGGGGACCTAATTTCATTCCCAAAGAAAAAGGGGAGTTTCGAACTTAAGTCTTTTTTTTTTTTTCGCTTTTCTTTTTAAGTTTGTAACTAGGTGACTAATCGAAGTGAAAGGACAATCTGATAATACTTCATCAGATGATTCATTGTACAAGGAAGGCGTAAGGTAAGTTCTAGAAAAAAACAAACGGATGATAAAGAAAGGAATTTTGGAAGGAATTTTGGATGGATTGGGTCAGGAATCCAAATTCCATTTGGATTCGGTATGGAGAAAATAACTTCCTATGTTATAATATTATACTATTCAAGTCTCGACGACAAATTTCTTTGGTAGATTAGATATTGTTATTCGTGATATTATTGATCTGATTCAGGACCATTGAGAAGTAATTCATTCATTGAATTTACAGACGAAAGGTTTATCATCTCTAAGGGATTAAATCCCGAGTTATTGTGAAGTAAAAAAACCGATGAGATTATGGAAGTCAATATTCTTGCATTTATTGCTACTGCACTATTCATTCTAGTTCCTACCGCCTTTCTACTTATCATTTACGTAAAAACCGTTAGTCAAAATGATTAATGCTATGGAATTTGAATTTGAAAATTCGATTTCGTGTCTTAACTTAAATGAAATGAGCGGACTTTAATCGTCAATATTGTATTTGATAGTATGGTAAAAAAGAAATAGATGAATCTTTCTTTCTACCATACTATCTACCTCTTAGTGTATATCTATTTCTTAGCCTATAAAGTTTTTAATTTAGAATAAATTAAGTTTCTGTAGATCAATCTACAATTGTCTTTATATATGTGTATATGAATTCCATATATTTGTTTGAAATTCACAAAAGACCCCGATTTGCTACATCTATTCCTTCCAATCATCCGAATCCCTTTCTTTTCGATAGACAAAGAGGGGAATCGCTGAAATATCTCTTTGATTCAAAGAGTATGCTTCATCTCATAGATTCTTCAGTTGGAGTTCAATGGGATAAATTCAGACATTTTTTTTCTTTTGAATAGTTCAAAACGAGTTTGAGAATGATCTAAAAAACAAAAGCTACGCTTTTATTCCTCAACTCAATTAGTAATACTTTTAGAGCCCACTTCTTCCCCACACTACGAGTGAAAGGGAAAATGTAAAGACTACCATTAAAGCAGCCCAAGCGAGACTTACTATATCCATGTGAATTATGTCCCCTATCTCTATAAATACGAAGGAATTTTTCCATTATTTCTCACTAATAATAATGGAATCAACGGTGCAGAGTCAAAACAAAAAGGGATTCTGTTTGAACACTATTGAGAAATCAACCCCCGATGGATTCGGATTTCAGATTAAACACAAGTAAGATAGAAGTACATCCCAAGGAAGTGGGAACATGCCGGAATACGAATAAAATAACAAAAAAATGCCCTCTTTTCGATAAAAGTCAATTATCGATCCAATATGGACAAGATCGATTCTTTAGACATTCCCTTAGTGATAGAAGGGAGTCGTGAAGTCTTGATAGCCCCTCTGCCGGTTGATTTGACTATTCGAATCAAACAAAGTATTAACAGTCTGTTTCCTCTTCTTCTCGCGGGTAATCATTCTGCGGGTTATATCAGCAGAACAGAAGAGAAGAAAAAATTTCGAAGTTTTTTGTTTGTTGATCAGGCGACACCCAGATTTGAACTGGGGAAAAAGGATTTGCAGTCCCCCGCCTTACCGCTCGGCCATGTCGCCAAAATGATACAAAATAGATGAGAAAATTTTTCCGGATTACTGCATTTTTATTGTACTTGTATTTTGACTTCCCTTTTCCTTAATACTTTTCCTAAAGCAAACACCCCTCTTGCACTTTTGTATTTGATCCACGCCCTCAATTGATTATCTCATATCTGAAAATCCACCTTTGATTTTTCAATAGAAAAATGAGACAATTAGCATTGTGAATTTTCAGTCGACA